CATTATAAATGAATTTTCTAGCATTTGACCCCGTACCACCGAAAGGTTTGGTCGCATACTTGAAAAATAACCCAAAAAATCAAGGGAATGCTTGGATAATTGGTTTATATAAATCCTTCCTGGTTGAGACCACACATAAGAATGACATTGCCATAAATTGACAAGATAATATTTCCACTTATTCATCAGAAGAGGGTTATCCTTCGAAGACAGAATAGATTTTCCTTGATATCTAACATAATGCATAAAAGGATCCTTGAAGAACCATAAGATGGCGGCCGGAAAATCATTAATGAAGACTTCTTCTACAGGATATTTTTTTTTTTCATAGAAATGTATTCGCTCAAAAAAGATACCAGAAGAGGTTAATCGTAAATGAGAAGATTGATTACGAAGAAAAAGTAAAATGGATTCGTATTCACATACATGAGAATTATATAGGAGCAAGAATAATCGTGGATTACTTTTTGAAAAAATAATTTTTTTTGGAGTAATAAGACTATTCCAATTATAATACTCGTGAAGAAAGAGTCGTAATAAATGTAAAGAAGAGGGATCTTTCACCCAATAGCGAAGGGTTTGGACCAAGATTTCCAGATGAATGGGGTAGGGTATTAGTACATCTGATACATAATTTAAATGTGGGAATTTGTCCTCTAAAAAAGGAAATATTGAATGAATTGATCGTAAATTATAAGATTTTACGATTTCTGTCGCCTCTAAGGAAGATACTAATCGTAGGGAAAACGGAATTTCCACAATGACTGCAAATCCCTCCGACATCATTTGAGAATACAAATTTTTGTTGTACCCAAAATTTTTTTTTTGGTTAGAATCATTAGCGGAAATTATCAAATGATTCTGTTGATACATTCGACTAATTAAACGTTTTATAATTAGTAAACTATATTTAGTGTCATAACCTACATTATCCAACAAAATCGATCTATTTAAACCATGATCATGAGCAAGTGCATAAATATACTCCCGAAAGATAAGTGGGTATAGGAAGTCATGTTGCTGATATCTATCTAGTTCTAAATATCCTTGAAATTCTTCCATTTTTAATGTGAACAAGAAAAGAAATAGGTGATTTATTGGGTTATCAAATGATACATAGTACGATACAGTCAAAACAAGGTATTATAGTAAGAAAATACCTCGGAACAAGTAAGACTCATCAACAGACTCTCTAGCCTCTCTTTTTCCATCTAATTGATTTATGTTCATTCTAGGGTAACAAGATGGTTAGAAGTCCTTTATTTTTTCAATCCAATCGCTCTTTTGATTTTGAAAAATCTTTATCAATATACTGCCTTCTTCTACACATTTATCTATACCCCATAATGGGTAATAGCTAATAATTAGGACTCATAAGAAATTTATAATCCACTCATGGGAAAAGTTTTTCCCGTATTAAGCACTAATATATTTTTAACGTCTAATTAGATCGGGTAATCATTCAAAAATTAAGAACAGAAGCTCATTACTTTTTATTTCCCTATAATTGGAACCGTAGTAGGGCTCTACCCATTTATTCACTCGACCAAATTCATTTTTTTTATTACACGACAAGAATTCAAACAATTTTAATAAGGTTTTGGACCTATTCGGTAAGAATGAAATATTCTTAGAATTATCCATTGATACGACATGCTGCTTTTTCCATTCATTCCTTTCAGGATCAGTCGTGGTCTTACAAACTCTACCGATGGTATGGACGAATCTTTTGCTTCATACAAATGTGTAAAAGATGCTAGCCGCACTTAAAAGCCGAGTACTCTACCGTTGAGTTAGCAACCCAAATAAAATAATTAGAATGTGTAGATACAATCGGAATCTCAATAAAAAAAAAGATTGAATTGCACAACGCAATCCAAACCAATCAAAACATTAAAATAGCACAAATTTTTTAAATTCTAATTGATTAGATTCTGAACATAATAAAAATGAGCAGATCCGATGAAAAAATTCTCAGATAAAAATAGGGATAAAGTAAAATATTTAAAAATACATCCATTAATTCTATAGTATATATAGATTTTATTGAGTTTAATCTTAATCAAAAAAAGACTTCTTGTATCACAGAAAATACAAGAACCCATTATTTGAATGAAATAAAAGCTATGGGACGGAGATATAAATGGATCCTTTTATCCACGATCGGATTATATTTATTTGATACACTGTTGTCAATATGAATGTTGAGAAAAGAATACAAAAGAAAAAACAATTTATAAATCTAACTAACAATTCCAATTTCAATCAATTAGACAATTTGAATTATAAGAAAAAATAAGAAAAAAAAAAAAAAAAAACTAAGGACTTGTGTTGGATTGGCACTATATATAATATTTCTATACAACACAACATTGATACAATATTGGTGGAAAAAAAATTAAGTAAAAAAATGAGGTTTATTCACTAAAATAAGCAAGTGAAATCCTTTGTGTTTTTTTATTTGTTCCTTAACTCATTGACAGTAATCTCAAAATTTTATATTTATAGACCCGATTACTTCATTTATTTATTCACTTAATCTTTTTCTATCTATTTTATATATATCAATAAAATTTATATCAATAAAATATAAATAGATTTTTGTCGTTATAAAAGACACTCTTTTATAGTAACAATAATAAATTTAGTATGATATAAATAGAACAAAAGAGGAAATAGCAAAGAAACAAAAAGGTTATACAAGGCTATATACAAATCATCCACATTTTTTTTATTTCATTAATTGAATTTTATTTGTTGATTAGGGCGAAGTTCCGTAAAAACCCCCGCCCTTTTTGAAATATCATGAACAGTTCCTGTAGGTTGAGCACCTTTTTCAAGGAAATATAGAATAGCAGGAACATTTAAATAGATTTGATTCTTTATCGGGTCATAAAAACCCACTTTACGAAGATCTCTTCCCTCTCGTCGGGATCGAACATCAATTGCAACGATTCGATAAATGGCTCATTGGGATAGATGAACAATACTCCCCCCCCCCTAGAAACGTATAAGAAGTTTTCTCCTCGTACGGCTCGAGAAAATTCTAAATTATGTCTATGTATAGAATCATAATATCAAATAGATCCATAAAATCATCAAATTCATTATATTATTGATTTTAGTTTAAATACTTTTTCTTAGTCTTCCCCCCCCCCCCAAAAAAAAAAAATTATTTGTATCCTCATAACTCAAGTTGAATAACTCTCAAATAACTCAAAAGAAACCTTTTAGGTATTAAATTTATTGAGTGGTCTCTAACCCTTTTTGTCTGTCTCCTTTAGAATCTATTTTGATTCTTAAATATGATCTGGTTGTTGAGACAATTGAAAACGGTATTTCCTTGTTCCAGGATCTTTATCTTTGCCTTGAATCATTGGGTTTAGACATTACTTCGGTGATCTTTAAATCGTTTCAAAACGGCAGCAACATACCATTTTTTGTGATTTCTTTCTATCAAAGAATCATATGAATGGTTGATTCCTACGTAATACACTTTACTTTTGATTTGATCAAAAGAGTTTTACCAATTCCAAACAAAATTAACTTTTAAATTTTATCGAATTGGATCCTTTAGATTTATATATCTAAAATATACTTACGAAGTTGTTCCAATTTATTGATCGATACTAACCTTAGATTCTTGCCCTTGAGAAATTAATCAATACGTTCTACTCGAGCTCCATCGTGTACTATTTACATGGCAACACTCTCAAAAATGAGGGTTCCAGTGGAACAGAACAAATGATGTCGAGCCAAGAGCACTTTCGTTCCTATATAATATAAAAAAGTGGTGGATGTAAGAATCCACAGCTGATCATGTCCTTCAAGTCGCACGTTGCTTTCTGCCACATCGTTTTAAACGAAGTTTTACCATAACATTCCTTCAGTTTGGAACCAGTATGTAATTGATTCAATTATGGAATCGTGAATAATCATCGGTTCGGTCGGTACATAATAATCTATACTTTTTTCTTCTATATGAAGAATGGATAATGTATGACGAAGTCTCAACAAGAATTCAATCAATTTAACCCCATTGTTTATAATTTTTTTTTTATTATAACTAACATAACATGAATAAATAAACACGAATAAACAAGTTATTTTGAATCTCTATCTTCAAGTAACGTGATAGGATAAATTCAACAATTTCACACTTCTTAGAGTACTAAGAACTCATAAGAAATCATTAAAAAGATTTAATTGATTGAATAGTTTCCTACCCTATATCATTATTTGCATAAGGTTTTAGAGTAAGTACCATTCGCTTTTTATCATCATTAAGAGAAAGATAAATCCATATTGGATTAAACCATCAATGATTAATAAAAAAAAAGACTGATGTAAGGAAAGATTGAAGATTTAGGTTGTTATTTTTTCGTATTTCATATTGTAAAATCAGTAATATTTAACAAATAAAAATTTCGTTTCATATGCGTGTTATTTGAACTCGATTAAATTTGTGAAAAAGATATGATTAATAATAATAAAAAAAAAAAAAAAGAAATAAGAATCACATTCTATAACAATATTATACTCTTAAACGGAAGACTGGTCGAAAAGACAATCTTTATTTTGATATATTTTATTATGATATAGATTATGATATAGATATATATATTTTTTTTTATTATAGATTAATAAAATTATAGATTAATAAAATGATCGTGGGTCAGGTATGTTCTGGGACGGAAGGATTCGAACCTCCGAATAGCGGGACCAAAACCCGTTGCCTTACCACTTGGCCACGCCCCATTTCTAGTCGACACTAATAAACACTAATATTGGTACTGGTTGTTCGTCAACTCAAGTCTAAATATCTATTATCTATAAAATAGATTACTAGAATTTTTATACATGTAGACGTAGAATTAAACAGAATTTATTGATCATTACATATAATTCAATTAAGATATTGTATGAAAGTATGGTTTATTCTATTCTCTTTTGATTTGAGAATTGAAGGATTTTTGATTGGGTGAGTTCAAATCAAAGAAAGTTTTTTGGTCTATCTTATTTTCTTTTTATTCATTTTTCTTTTCTATGAATAATAACATATTTATAATAATAAAATAATAAAAAACTCAATTTATTAATAACTCAATCAAAATAAATAAAATACAATTATCCTCAAGAACAAAATGTTTGTTATGCTTAATATATTTAGTTTGATCTGTATCTGTCTTAATTCTGCTCTTTATTCAAGTAGTTTTTTCGTCGCCAAATTGCCCGAGGCCTACGCTTTTTTAAATCCAATCGTAGATGTTATGCCAGTAATACCTCTGTTTTTTTTTCTCTTAGCCTTTGTTTGGCAAGCTGCTGTAAGTTTTCGATGATATCTTTAATTTAATAATGTCTAGACAAATTCATGATTTATTGAAAAAAAAAAAAATTCAAAGAAAAGAATTGATAAGATCAGATAAGTCTTACACCCTCAATTCAAATATTGAAATTCTTGTACAACCGCGAAAAATCTGGATCACCCCACTTTATTTCTTGGTGTCAAAATAAAAAATAAAAATAGTAGGGTATGCGGTATAAAAACGGAGAATCTATTCTCTTTTTTACTAAAAAAAATCTTGGAGATTATGTAATGCTTACTCTCAAACTATTTGTTTACACGGTAGTGATATTCTTTGTTTCTCTCTTTATTTTCGGATTCCTGTCTAATGATCCAGGACGTAATCCTGGACGTGAAGAATAAAAGATAAGGTTTTTGTTTTCCTTGCTTGATTTTTAAATGTTCTTAGTAGGATTTTATCTATTACACATTTTTAACTATTAAAAATAAAAAGAGCTCGCGAAAAATTCGAAAGAAAATACCAAGTCATCAACAAAAACGGAAAGAGAGGGATTCGAACCCTCGGTACGAAAAACTCGTACAACGGATTAGCAATCCGACGCTTTAGTCCACTCAGCCATCTCTCCTCCCAATTGAAAAAGGATAATACTATGTTACATTATAAAAAATAAGGATTGAAAGAGCCCTTCATAATATTTTTTTTTCATCCGAGAGTGCTTTTTAGTTCCACGGCCCGGCTAAGTACTGACCAGGCCGGGCCCGCCATTTATTGTTCCAACGAATCATAAATCATTTTTTTTTTATTTGAAAACTAAAATACTTGCTTGTTATTACGATTGGAAAAAAAAAAAACTCTTTTGATTTCTATGATATAGAATCAAATGATATCGAATCAAAGTGTCGTTTCTTATCTTAATTTTTTATATTTATTCTTTATTCCTTTTATTTTAGTAAAGTAAATAAATAACAAAAAGGGAGCTGTGGATTCTTGCACAATACATTTTCATGTATGTTATGGCTTAAGTAGTTTTGTCGAGACGTCTAGGTCAAAAACCTCCGGCAAAAAAACACTTGTTATTTAGTTTTAGTTATTGAAATTTAATGAATTCTCTTTTCCGAATCTCATTGGGTTCTCTGATACAACACGTAAACGCTCTAATTTTCATGATTATTTTATGATCCTATCCTTTCTTTTTACTCTTTTAACTTTTTATTACGACCCATTTTCTTGTTCGACAAAAGGTTCATTTATATACAATAATCGGATTGTAGCGGGTATAGTTTAGTGGTAAAAGTGTGATTCGTTCTATAATCCTTTATATAGTTAAGGGGTCTTTCGGTTTGATTAATATTTCATTCCGACCAAAAACTTTATTTCTTAAAAGGATTTAATCCTTTACCTCTCAATGAAAAATTCGAGGAAGAATATACATTCTCGTGATTTGTATCCAAGAATCAATTCAAAATTGAAAAATTGGATTATGAGATTACGAAACATAATTTTTTTTTTTAATTAGATCAATACTTCTAATTGAATAAGTATAAGTAAAGGATCCATGGATAAAGATAGAAAGTGGCTTTCTAATCGTAACTAAATCTTTAATTTGGAATTTGTATTACGGAAATTGAAGCAAAATGGCTATTAAACAATGACTTTGGTTTACTAGAGACATCGACAAATTTTTTTAGCTCGGTAGAAACAAAATGCTTTTCCTAAGGATTCTCTCACATAGAAATAGAGAACGAAGTAACTAGAAAGGTTGTTATAATATAATCCCCCTCTTTTCTATAGGGATCGTCTAGAAAGCGGGTTGTTCTGAATACATTCAGACAGAAAAGCTGACATAGATGTTATGGGTGGAATTTTTTTTTTCGTTCATGTCTTAATATAGGAATTTATACATCTTCCATAAAGGAGCCGAATGAAACCAAAGTTTCACGTTCAGTTTTGAATTAGAGACGTTAAAAATGATGAATCAACGTCGACTATAACCCCTAGCCTTCCAAGCTAACGATGCGGGTTCGATTCCCGCTACCCGCTTTTACTTTATTTTTTTATTAAATTAATAAGAAATAAGAAAAAAATAGAATTAAATATTTTGAGATTTTTATTATTTTATAAAAATTTTTATGAATATAATTAATGTAATGCATCATTGACTTGAATACGGAATTCCCGGAATTGGTTCAACTAT